ATACCAAAATCTCAAGTTGGCTCAGCGGTCTTTATGTTGATCCGTCCAGGCCTCTTGATTACTCTTTTTTCCTATTTATTTCTTTTTATGTATATGTATAATAATATGGCTTTTATTAGTTCTTATTGTATTGCTAGGAATTCTCTTGTTAAGAACCCTATAAATATGAATTGATTAAAACAAACCTCAGATTCATACTAGAACCACGATGATTCAATAAAAAAATACTAAGTTAAGTCAAGGATTCCCCGAGTAAGAACCTTTTGACCATCACTTATTCCATGAATAAGTAGACTGACTCAAAATCCAAAGAAAGGTTTTTCTTCTATTTCGACTTTGACCAAAAGACAAATCTTTCGACTTTCAAATTCGAATTCTTTGAAAATTTTTTGGAGTCCGGATACGAGGTCTGAAAATTAAGTATGAATCATAGTTCAAAAATTTCTTAATCTATTTCGTGTTCCAGATACTAGAATAAATATCCGACGAAGTAGAACCATCTCTATCAAGATGACAGAACCTTTTTCTGTACTATCAATAGGATCGATTATAACAAGTCACACACTCATATTCCGGAAATACAGAAACAAAGAAATTCCGCGATCGAACTCCCAAAATAAAATAGAATGGGCTCGAAACCCGGGCTCTAAATGATTTATTTTGTAAAACTTTGCGATTCTTAGAGATCTAATTCATTGAAATTCCATCCAATAAAACGGAAGAATTATAAATCTCCAAAATAATAGATAGAAATACTGTAAATAGAGCCATTGCGACACCCATGAAAGGAGTTGTTCCCCACCCAGGGGCTACTTTACCATATTCCGAATTCAATGGTTTTAATAAATTCCCTGCATTAGTTCGTCTTGGAGCAGATTTAGAACTGTTCTCAACAGTTTGTGTAGCCATAAATCCTATTGTATTCGTTGAGATCTGTTGACTTTGTATACCATTCCATCGTAAATAAACGATCTTATCATAGATCCATTTGGGTCTTGAAATTATATAAGAATGGAAACAGCAACCCTTGTGGCCATCTTTCTATCTGGTTTACTTGTAAGTTTTACTGGGTACGCCTTATATACCGCTTTTGGGCAACCTTCTCAACAACTAAGAGATCCGTTTGAGGAACATGGGGACTAGTTGAAGTAATGAGCCTCGCAATATTAATATTGCGAGGCTCATTACTTCAATTGAGATAATGAAAAATCATTTCAACTTTTTAGTTGAAATTCTAGGCGGTTCTCGAAAAAAGATAGCGAAAAAAATTATTCCTAGAGTCGAGACTAAGAGGAATGTATAAACCAGTGCTTCCATAAATTCGATCGCGGTTTACAATTATAGCTTCCATACCTGTTTGCGTATTTTAATTTTCTTTTTATGGTTTTTTTGGGGGGACCAGAAAAATCTTGGTCTGAATCATCACTTTTGTTTTTTCTTTATCTGCGAGCTGGTCCCCTATGACAAATTCTAAAAAGAGAATAGAGACAAAAGATAACAAATCGGTGTTGTATCAGACTGGCTGTCTTCTTGTAGTGGGATCCCCAACTTTTTGGAATGTTCCAAATTCTACTTGAGAATCCAAATCCGGATCAATCCCGGCAAAAACATCTCTGAACAAGGTTCTAGCACCATGCCAAATGTGTCCGAAGAAGAAGAGCAAAGCAAATGAAGCATGTCCAAAAGTAAACCAACCCCTTGGACTGCTACGAAAAACACCATCGGATTTCAAAGTAGCACGATCTAATTCAAAAATTTCACCCAATTGAGCGCGTCTAGCATATTTTTTCACAGTAGCGGGATCACTATAACTCACTCCGTTGAGTTCGCCGCCGTAGAACTCAACAGTTACACCTACTTGTTCAACACTATACTTCGATTCTGCCCTTCGAAAAGGAACATCTGCTCTAACAATTCCGTCGCCATCTACCAAAACGACTGGAAATGTTTCAAAAAAGGTAGGCATACGACGTACAAAAAGTTCACGTCCTTCTTTATCCCTAAAGACGGGGTGTCCTAACCATCCAACTGCTATTCCATCCCCGCTATCCATCGAACCCGCCCTGAATAATCCCCCTTTCGCCGGATTATTTCCGATGTAATCATAAAAAGCTAATTTTTCAGGAATTTTAGACCAGGCTTCTGATAAACTTTGATTTTCTGCTAGCCCAGCACTAACTCTTCGATATATCTCTTGCTGAAAGTAGCCCTGATCCCATTGATAACGAGTGGGCCCAAATAATTCGATCGGAGTAGTTGCTGACCCATACCACATAGTTCCGGCAACAACAAAAGCTGCAAAAAAGACAGCAGCGATACTACTCGAAAGTACGGTTTCAATATTTCCCATACGCAATCCCTTGTATAGACGTTGTGGGGGGCGGACACTAAGATGGAATAGACCCGCTAATATGCCCAACGTCCCTGCTGCAATATGATGAGAGGCTATTCCTCCCGGAACAAAAGGATCAAAACCTTCCACGCCCCATGCTGGATCTACGGGTTGTACTTTTCCTGTTAGTCCATACGGATCGGACACCCATATTCCAGGACCATACAAGCCGGTTATATGAAATGCACCAAAACCAAAGCAAGCCACCCCTGAAAGAAATAAATGAATTCCAAAGATCTTAGGCAAATCCAAAGAAGGTTTCCCTGTACGTTCATCAGAAAAAATTTCTAGATCCCAATATACCCAATGCCAGATAGCTGCCAAAAAGCATAACCCAGAAAATACAATATGTGCCCCAGCTACACCTTCGTAACTCCAAATACCCGGATTCGTTACAGCCCCTCCTGTGATACTCCAACCGCTCCACGAATTGGTTATTCCTAAACGAGTCATGAAGGGTATAACGAACATACCCTGCCTCCACATTGGATCAAGAACAGGGTCAGAAGGATCAAAAACTGCTAATTCATACAGAGCCATCGAACCAGCCCAACCAGCAACCAGAGCTGTATGCATTATATGAACAGCAAGTAATCGGCCGGGATCATTCAATACAACGGTATGAACACGGTACCAAGGCAAACCCATGGAAATACCCCTTTATCAAAGATAAATAAACACTACGTAACTTTATTGCATTGGAAAAGACTCTACTATGACTATCCTATGGACCTCCCCCGTTCGGTGAATTATTTCAGAGCAGGGGTTAATATTTGTTCTATTCTGTTGGTAATAAAATAATGGAACAATTCTATTCGTAGGACCAAAGAGAAGCAGATTTATTCTATACTCGATAAGTATCAATACGCAACGGGGACTAATACCATTTTGTATGAGCGAATGCGTACATATTTATTCATTGCCCTGTTCCTAATAATTTGACTTTATTCATTCTGTTTTTCTTTAGGACCTTTTCGAATCTAAAGATAAAAGCCAATATTCTAAATTCTAAATTCTAAAGACAAAAAAATCATATTGTTATGTTTCCACATCAAAGTAAAATAGAGTACTTAGTTCTTTTTTCTTTCAATTAATGCCTCTTGGTGTTCCAAAAGTACCTTTCCGAATTCCTGGAGAGAAAGATGCATCTTGGGTTGACGTATAGTGCGACTTGTCAGATATATTGGGTTATATGGGATTTCCCCGCTCTTTCCCACAATCGAGATATCCCCAGTTTCGCCCAATAAAGATTCGTTGAATCATCAACAGTTTGGAGCGCGAAGTACGATTAGATCCATTTTTGGAGGATTCATATTATCAATTAGAATAATTTATGGTTGTCTTGGTCGGACTAAAAAAAATGAAGTATCCAGTCTCTGTTTAGAAAAACCCAAGATTATGAGTTCTATCAGAAATGATTCAACCGAGTTGATCTTAAACTGTTAATGACCAAACGCGATAGAAGTGAAGTGAAAAAGTAGAAAGTCATAACAAAAAGAAATGGTAATACGGGAGTGCTTGTCCTATATGTGCAAATCCAAATTGGACGAATCTTTACCCGGAGTAGAGCATAAACCTAAAAAGATGAAAGAGACCCACTCGGGAACAAGAGAATACCGTCGCGATTAGGATTGAATCTCGATGAAACAATACATCAATGAGAAGTTAATTCAATAAGTTTAGTGATTTTATTTGATTTTTTTATTTATGTAAAATTAAATTTCTAGCAAAAAGAAAGTAAAAACCCGTCTTTATTGAAGAAGCCAAACCCTTTCGTTAGAAGTCAGAAAGAACCTAAAAGAAAGAGGACTGGAATCCATACATTGATTTTTTTTGTTTTCACAATTTGTTTTGAACCGTATGCATCAAAAGACGCGTGTACGGTTCCTAAGGGCTACAAATGTACCTTAATCAACCGACTTTATCAAGAAAGAGCCCTTTTTTTAGGACAAAAAATTGATAGCGAAATCTCAAATCAACTTATGGGTCTTATGGCATATCTCGGTATTGAAGATGGGACGAGGGATCAGTTTTTGTTTATAAACTCTCCCGGCGGTTGGGTAATACCTGGAATGGGGATTTATGATATGATGCAATTGGTAAAACCAGATGTCCATACAGTAGGCATGGGGTTAGCCGCTTCAATGGCATCTTTTCTCTTGGCCGGAGGAGCAATTACCAAACGTCTAGCATTCCCTCACGCTTGGCGCCAATGATTTAAGAGAAAAAAGAAGACTATGCCTTCGCCCTATGAAATATGAATATATATTAAGTAAAACTAGCATGGCACTTCGAATTCGATATGATAATGATAAAATTTTGCATTGTTTTTTCAAAACATTAGATTATGTATCGAGAGAGTAGTATGGGAGAAAGAGTATTTCCGATTTTCTCTTATTTATCGGGAACTCAGCTCAGCGTCACAAACCTTTTTTGTTCACACCGGAAGGCTCTTAAAAAAATTTCTATTATGTTATGCAGTTATGCAAAGAGTGCGAAAAAAAACAAGATTTTTTCTTTGATTGGCTCAAAAAGAAACTTTGGGATTGCTGAATCACAAACAAAAAAAAAATGAATATTGAATATATTAATAAATATAAGGCAACGGAGCCATCATAGTACTTTTTAACTATTGCAAAAGAAAAAGGAAGGGTGGCCATTTGATCATTTAACCCCCAGGGTCCGGTATATTTTACTTTTCTCTTTCTTTCTCTTTCTTGTAGGGCTTGGGGGGTAAGGGTCAATTTTAGTGTAAAGCCGTATGCATATGCAATGCATCTTTGATGCCCGTACGGTTGTTCAATTCTATCTTTTGCCCTATTCCTATTATATTAGTCTTCTATAGTTATAGTATAGAAGAACTTTTTATTATGTTATATCATCAGGGTAATGATGCATCAACCTGCTAGTACGTTTTGTGATAACCAATCAGGAGAAGTTATCCTGGAAGCGGGAGAATTGCTGCAACTGCGTGAAACCCTCATAAGGGTTTATGCACAAAGAACGATCAAACCCTACTGGGTTGTATCCGAAGACATCGAAAGAGATGTTTTTCTGTCAGCAACAGAAGCACAAGCTTATGGAATTGTTGATCTTGTAGGAATTGAATGAAAATAAGACGGATTTCACACAAATACGTAATTTGAGATTTTATCTATGATTTTCCTATTCTAATAACCGGAAGTAATTCAGAATTCTCCGGTTAGAATCAACCTAAACCAGCCCATTATGTATAAATTCAGCATGCCAACTATTAAACAACTTATTAGAAATACAAGACAGCCAATCAGAAATGTCACGAAATCCCCCGCTCTTCGGGGATGCCCTCAACGTCGAGGAACATGTACTCGGGTGTATGTGCGACTCGTTTAGATCATACCATGAGCTGGTACACAAGCAAGAAAAAAACTTTCCGGTATCAATGATCAGTACCGGTGAATGGTGAATAGTATAGAATGTAAGAAGGGACTCCATTCACTATATAAAAATAATAAAAGCTCCCACATTCCTACATTGTGGATAAATTTTATGGTTTCCGTTGGCGCAAATCTCAATTTAAGATGAGAAGCGATTCTCCATTGGTAGCAAATGGTTAGCCATTAAGCGGAGGAAATCCTTTTTTTATTTACTTTCTTATTTACTTATTTAATACTTATTTAATTTTTTAATTTTATTTGAATTTTTTTTTATTTATTTAATTTACTTTTAAATATAACTAAATAGAAATAAAAAATAACTAAATATAAATAAAAAAAAGCATAAAGATTAAGCTCCTACTTTGGCACTAACGGACTAAGAGGGTCAGCTACCCAGCTAAGTTTCATAATTAAATACCGTTACTGTATAGGTAGATCTCGTTGTGAAAGGCCTATTGCTGGATAATTCATGGGTAGAGCCAAAGGGGGTGAACTATACAAGTTACCAATAAGGTTGATTAAATGAAGTAAAGGCTCCGGTGTATAGAGAAGACCTCACCGTTTAGGAAGTCACCATAGAAACGAAGGAACCCGCAATTTCTTTATCTATTATCCATTTTTTTTCTATTTTTGACACCTATAACACAATAAAATTTCTTTATCCCGCATTGAAATGCCTAAAAAAAAAATCGCGGTCAGGAAGGTTATAGTAGCCAAAGCCCTTGGAATTTTTATTTTATACATTGGAAAAATTCGTTTTGTTCTTAATATATTAGGAAAGGCGAAAAGAATAACTGAAAGAAAAGAAATAAATTAGTTATTCGGTGGAAGTTTCATCTATTCAATGACTAGAATTAGCCGGGGATATATAGCTCGTAGACGTAGAACAAAAATGCGTTTATTTGCATTAAGCTTCCGGGGGGCCCATTCAAAACTTACTCGAACCATTACTCAAGAGACAATAAGAGCTTTGTTTTCGGCTCATCGGGATCGGGGCAGTCAAAAGAGAAATTTTCGTCGTTTGTGGATCACTCGGATAAACGCAGTAATTCGCGAAAGGGGGGTATCCTATAATTATAGTAGATTAATACACGATCTGTACAAAGGACAGTTGCTTTTTAATCGTAAAATACTTGCACAAATAGCTATATTAAATAGGGGTTGTTTTTATATGATTTCCAATGAGATAATAAACGAAGTGGGTTATAAAAAGTCCGTCGGAATAATTTAAACGGAGTTTCCCGGAGAATGAACTCCGGGGAGGTAGAGTAGAAATTACTGGGATAAAAAAAATATGCTAAAATAGTCAAAACGAATGAACACGCTCAGTAGAAAAAGCTTTCTCCAATTAGTTTTTTTTTCTTACGACCCGATAATCTAATCTGGATTCTCGGAAAAATACGAACCTGCCTTTGAGTTCGGATTCTAATAAAAGTATGATTCCAAAGTAAGCCTAGTTATTTCTGGTTCTGGTTCTGGCTCTGGTTCTACGACCAGTAGTTCGAGCGATCGACTCCTTTCTTTCAAATTGTTTCTCATTATTGAGAAAGGGTAACAAAGATAAAATACGAGCTTGTTTTATAGCAATAGTAATTAATCGTTGTTGTTTCAAGGTCAATCTATTCACTCGTCTAGATAAAATTTTGCCTTGTTCACTAATAAAGCGACTAATTAAACTCATATTTCTATAATCAATCCGCTCCCCTGATTGAATCGGGGGCAAACGTCTACGAAAAGATCGCTTGGATTTAAGAAAGGGTCGTTTGGATTTATCCATAGTTTGTTTTAGTTTATTCCTTATCTTTATCTCGAAAATCCTATTTCTTAATTCGAATTTGGAAAGTCACGGGTATAGGATTTTTTTTATTTTGTATTTAAATATGTTATATATAATGTTATTTTGTTTATTTTGTACCCTTCCTTGAAATGAAAGGGTAATATTAAGTTCGCCCTATTTCTTTATCTCCCCATGAATTGTATATTTGTAACAATGCGGACAGAATTTTCTCAATTCTAATCGATTAGGTGTATTGTGACGGTTCTTTTGAGTAATGTATCTGGAAACGCCTCTTGATACCCCATTAACCTCGTTTCGGACACAACTGGTACATTCCAAAATCACCGTTACTCGGACATCTTTACCCTTGGCCATCAACCTCCTTTGGATTTTTGATTTATTCAACTCGTCTACAAAACGAAGAAGGAGAAAGGAAGGAAAACAAATAGAAATTACTAACTTGAAATCGAATTCTAAAAGAAAGCTAAAAATACATAGTAAATTAAAGTCATAGTAAATAAAATAAAAAATAAAATAATAAGTAATACAAAGATTTCGAAACTCTATTTCAAATCGAAGTACAGTATTTCATTTCTCATTTAAATATCTTGTAGAATACTCTTTCCTTAAACCCACATTTTCTATTCTACTCCCCCATTCCTATATTTTTTTTTATTAACATTCATTTTTTTTATTGAACCCGAATCTCGCCTATGTTGAATCCACTCTTATTTTTTTCCCCTTCTTCCATTATAGAAAAAAGGGAAAAAAGAGAAAGGGGGGGAGGGGGTTAGTCACAGATATTTGATTCTATCTTTAACCTTCTTCATTCCTTCCCATCTCAATAACTAAAATGAAAAAAACGGGAATGTCAACGCATCCGGAAAAAAACGATTAATCTCTATCAATAGACCTGCTAAAGCCCCGAACCACAGCGTACTTAGTACTGGTGCCACAGAGAGATATGCTTTTAAATCTCGCATCGAAAACCCTCCTTTTTTATTGTAATACTTAAATCGGTAGTTAAGGACCACTTCTAGTTGTACACGTAATCCATAAGATTCCTCTAATATTAATATATTAAATTTTGTACAACGATCCAGTAAAAGTAAATAGGATTTGATCTTTTCTTAAAACAGAAAAAAAGCATCTCCCCCTTACCGAGCATTTGTGAAAAATAGTCATTTATTTTTGTATATGTATACAAGTCTTTTACTATTACTATTATTTACTATTATTATATGTTAATATATGTTAAATATTATATTCAACATATTATATGTTAAATGAGACCAAAAAAAAGACGAAGCGGGCAGAAAATTGTGTATATCAACGGAGGGAATAACGATGTGGAAAACAAGACAGGAATTATCTACAATGACACTGTAGAGCAATGGAAGGGATGTGGCGCAGCTTGGTAGCGCGTTTGTTTTGGGTACAAAATGTCACGGGTTCAAATCCTGTCATCCCTACCTATTACTGCTCCTTTGAGCAGTAACGAGGGATCGTCTGAGATCGATTTAAATTGGGCATAGTATAGTATTTCAATAATACTATGCATCCAAAAAATAAAAAATATGGGGTAATCCTTTTCTTTTTTCTTTACAGTCTTATCTATTCATATAAGAATAAGAAAGCGCTCTTAGTTCAGTTCGGTAGAACGTGGGTCTCCAAAACCCAATGTCGTAGGTTCAAATCCTACAGAGCGTGATTTTTTTATTCTTAGATCAAATTAGACTGAAATGGATTCAGTAACTTTTGCACAGCAATAGGAATTTGACCTCCTGTGGATTAAATAAAAAAAGGAGGAGGTCGATAAAAAAAGAGATATTAATCAAAGGTCCAACTGATCACCACGTCTGTATTGTAAGTATGCAGTTACGAATAATCCAGCCAAAGTAATAGGAATTAGACCTAAGACGATTCCAAATAGAAAAACTTCAATCATTTAAATTTGTTTGAAAGAAAAAAAAGAGGTAATATTTATACCTAAATACTAATCCGAATTGGCATGAATCTCAATGACCAAGAATTGATAATTGAGGCTATAAGTAACTATAGAATACGCGGAATCTCGCGGAAAGGCTTATTATTCATTTCAAATATAAATTTTAAATAAGTCGTATCTTGCTTAAACCAATAAATAGAGCGGAGGTTATAGTTAAAGCCGCTAGTAGAAAACCAAAATAACTAGTTATCGTAAGCATAAAGGATCTAAATGAAATATATTTTTTTCTACATATGTTTATAAAGCACTTACCTAAGTTTCCGTTTTTTCAAAACAAAAAAAGAGGATACGCAAAAATACCAATTGAAAGAAGCTCAATTGAAAGTTTGTTATTCATCTATCATTATAGACGGTACTAACAAAGAGAAAGCGGCAGGTATACAGGTATATAAAATGAAATCGATTCA